AGCATTATAGACCGTATTGTTACTCTTGCTACCATCAGGATAGATCTGTCCTCTTCCTCGGTTTCCCCCTACATATATGGGATATTTTAAGAAATGAGCATCTTTCTTCGTAGCAGGATCAGGGGAAAGAATGGGAAAGACAATTTCACTATATTTCTTACCGGGAACAGGGCCTATCACAAGAATATTTTTTTTATCGGGACGATAACTCTGAAAAGATAGATTTCCTATCTTTTCTTTCAATTCAGGGGAAATACGGTCGGGCGGCGCTAATTCGAATCCCTCAGGCAAAATAAGAACAGCACCCACATTCAACCCTCCCTTTTTTCCATTAGCAAGAACTTGTTTCATTTGCATATCATAAGGAATTCGAAGAACTGCTTCAAATACAGTATCGGGAAGCACAGCTTGGGGAACTTCAATATCCACGGGCTTGCTAGCTAAATGGCAATTGGCACATACAATTCGTCCAGTTGCTTCTCGTGGGTTTTCATAACCCTGCTGCGCAAAAATGGGATATGCATTTGAAATGGATGTCCGAGTTATTACGTATATCATGATCGATACAGAAATCGATCGAGTCATCTGTTCCTTTACCCAAGAAAAAGTATTTCTATTTTCCATGTCCAATCGCGGATCTCTGAATTTCTACAATAAATTAGATAGGTAGCTAAATTAATTTAGTTCCCTATACGCGAGTTTGTTGTGATTCTACTGCAACAGTTATACTGGAATGATGAATACCTTAAGCAGGTAGAAATAGAAAGAAAGAATTTTGCTAAAATGGAAAAGGGCTTTCTTTCTAAAGAAAGATGCTAATTTGATTAATATCAGGAAATGGAATGAATTTATGCTTCACTAATTGAATGATAAATGACTACAAGCGAAGGAGATAGGCGGTTTAAACAAAAAAAGACCCAAAATTTCAAACATGTATCTAGAATTACTGGAAAACTACAAACAAAAATTGTGAAAATTAGCTCATTAGGAGCCCATCCAAGATCGTTGTAGACCCAACGAATTAGTAGTTCCCAACCGCGGGTGGAGTGAAATCCAACAAAAAAATCAGTAACTAAAAGAATAAAAAAAGCTTTTATTGAGTCATTTAAGTTATAGAAGAATTCCTGAACCCAAGAATTAAAAATGACAAGTTCTTCTTTACTCAGAAAAAAAGAACCACTTAGAATAGCTAAACAGATTATATTTGTCGAGAAATGCAAAATGATATGGAGATGATCCTCATTATCTATTTTGACCAATTGTATTATTTCCTTGTGTATTCCTATAGGAGGTTTTTGTACATGTGTCTTTAGTTTCTCTTTTATCATCTCGTCCAAGAGAGAAAGTTCTTCTAATTCTATGAATCTTTCTAGAATCCTTTTCTCTTGAATATCAGTTAAGAGAGTTTCGGATTGCCTGGTATTCCACCAATTCTTAATCCAAAGTTCCAGACATTTGTTAAATGAGAAAGAGACCCCCCAGGGCAAAAGTACGATAAATACAAGATATAGTAAAGAAGGCAATGCTTTCTTTTTTTTCATTTTTGATCTGTAAATTGAGTTGTTAATGAACCCGCTTCATTCGCTGACTCTATTTCATTCCCGGACTCTATATGATATTTCTTTTTCTTTGAAGCAAAAACTCTATAGCAAGGTTTGATACCCTGTATCTATTCTTCTTTTTTATATATTCGTGGAATTTAATTGCATTGGGTTCCTTCTTAGATCTAGATGGAGTGGAATAGTGAAATAGAATAAAAAAAAAGACCTTTCGAATGAAAATGGAAGAATAGTATGCGATATATCTCACTTGGACAAAATAAATTAAAAAAAATTTTCTCTTATCCGCATTTGTTCCTTCCTTTAGATAAATACTCAAAAATACCCTTCCGATAACAAATCCAATTTCGAAAGGACTTCTTTCCCATGTTGAGAAAGCTTTTCTTCTTCCAATTCTTCTTCATTCAATTCAGTTCAAAAAAAATACATACAATTGGTACTCAAAATACTTCAATTGGTACGCGCAAGAAATAGGCCAATTCGGCAGCTTTTTGTTCAATTTCTCGTGGAGTAAAAAACTTCTCATCAGTACGAGTCAAGGGAATGACCCCCTGGCCCCGGATTTCCATATAAAGGATACGACGAGGATAAAGACCCTCTTTAACTTGAATTCTAATTGATTGGATATCGCGCATAAGGAATTGAAGGAAGACGCGACGTTTTATTCCAGGGAATCCCCAACGAAAAATGCGCACTATTCCCTCTTTTCTATCGAATCGGTCATAACCACTACCTACATTCCACAAAATAGTACACCACAAGTAGGAGCTAATGAATAGGCCTGCAATTCCGTAGAAAGACATCACGATCCCCTGTGGAAAAAAAAGAATTTGTTGAGATGGAAGTATAGATATAATATTCTTACCAAGATAACTGGAAGCCCCAACCGATAAGAATCCTAGTGAACCTAGAAAAAGAATACAGGCCCAGAAAAAATTACCCCTTTTTCGAGAACCTTTTAGAAGTTCTACCCATACATGTTCTGATCGCCAATTCATATTAGATATACTAAATCCAGCAGTGGTCTATTGAAATTGAGAGAATAGGCTAAATAATTTTGACTTTACTTTTTTTTTATTCTGAAATCGTCTTCAGCAATTAGTACTCCTGTGAAATAATAGGTTAGATACATTGACTTTCTATTCAAAAAATATTTGTTGATTCAATTAAAAAAAAACTCGCTATACCCGGCTCCGCATATTCATGCATTTATGCTCGTAGCCTATATCCGCATCCATCCCACAGCCGTTTTTATCCGCATTCATAGCTGTTTTTCATTTGTGTGTAGAAAGAGCCACATATCCTACCATATTATATTACTTACACTAAAAATACTAGACAATCTTATTTTTCTGCACATAAAGAAATAAAGAAGTCATTGCAATTGCCGGAAATACTAAGCCTACTAAAGGCACGAAAATAGAAGGTAAGTTTAAATCCGTCATAGAATAGGTGTCTCAATTCAAATTTACTATTTCTATCTATTCGAAAAATATCTTAAGATTCTTATGATATAATTAAGTATATCTATTATAAGGAATATTGACTATTGTATTTTTGAGTTTGCAAAAAAAAATATTTTGTAAAAAAAAAGGAATGGATAATAAAATAAGCAAACTGCCAAAAAGGAGAACTAATTAAAAAGATTTGATTTTGCTTTTCCCATCCTCATGGCCTTTCTATCCTTCTAATCGAATTTAAAATTCGATTCAAAATAAAGCAACTAGAATTTACTTCCTGCATACATACTCCTCTAGAAGAGCATACAATAATGCGTGGTAAAGGCAGAAAATATAGAATCATAGTATATTCAATCAAAATCAAAGGTCAAATTCTCTTACCTAAGATCCCATACTATACTACCCTCTTAGACTTTTTAAGGCGATATACCACCCAAAAAGGGTATAAAAATGTCGGGTGGAGTTAGCTTTTCGAGGAAGACCCATCCCGTGCAGCGAAGTCGTCCTGTTATGTTAGTAAGACCCCGCGCAAGAATGGTTTATAGAAGAATATTATTCCGAATATTCCTTTGGACGTGTATAGTGAGTAGCATTGCGATTCCGAATGCTTTTTTTTTATTTATGAATAAAAAAAAAGCATTGTATCGTGGGGTCGGAGGTTTGGTCCGGAAAAATTCGGAACAAAATATCTACCCCATTGAAGTTTATGGCGATGGATTTCCACGAAAGTATAATTGTTCCCATCAGAATCCTATTGAACGTCTCTACGATGGATCCAGGTTCTGTGTCCAATCCCAAATCAAGGATTTATCGCTCTTGATCGGAGTCATAAACTAAAACTACCTTATTTCTCAAGGTTATAGAAAACTTCCTTATCTAGTTATAGCATTTTGAAAAAAAAAAATGCTTCTTTTCTTACACACAGTTCGAGTCACTTGTTGACTCACGATTACAACTGTTAAAAGTTTCAAACGTCCTCTTTTTTGCAAGAGAGTCTTATAAAATAAAAGGGTATAACTTCAAAACTATGTCTTTTTTCATTCATTTTCCTTTAGTTTTTTTCTCTATCTAGAAGTGGAATAGAATAACCCGGTTGAAGGGTAATGATCATACGTCTGTAATGCATTGTATGTCCCAGAATAGATCCTATTCTTCTACCCTTTCCAGGTAGTCGATGGCTATTCACAGCTACTACCTTAACACCAAAGAAGAGTTCGACCCAATGCTTGATTTCTGTCTTAGTGAATCCCGATTCGACATTAAAAGTATATTGATTCTTTCCCAATAAACGAAGACTTTTTTCTGTAAATACTGCGTATTTAATTCCATTATCATATGATAATATTTGAATTTGATTTGTATTTCTTTATTGTATTATACCTTTATATATTCTAGATATATAGAATAGACTAATCTCGATTTGTCAAGTCTCATAATCGTATTATGATCCATTTTTATTCGGCTCAATCTTTTTTAGAAAAAAAAAAGATTGAGCCGAGTTTAATTGCAATCAATTAGACGAATAAAGAAGAATTACTGCATTTCGTAACTTATTTTTTCTCTTTTTATTTCGTTTATTTTTTATTTATACCTTCTTTATATTTAGTTTTATCTATTCATCAATAGTATCTACCGGCTCGAACTCGAATTTGATCGCTTTCCATACTTCACAAGCCGCGGCTAGTTCAGGACTCCATTTGCAAGCTTCTCGGATAATTTCATTACCTTCACGAGCAAGATCGCGCCCTTCGTTACGAGCTTGTACACAGGCTTCTAAAGCCACTCGATTAGCTGCTGCACCAGGTGCATTTCCCCAAGGATGTCCTAAAGTTCCTCCACCAAATTGTAATACAGAATCATCCCCAAAGATTTCAGTCAGAGCTGGCATATGCCAAACATGAATACCACCTGAAGCTACCGGTATAACACCTGGCATGGATACCCAGTCCTGGGTGAAAAAGATACCGCGAGCACGATCTTTTTCAATAAAATCATCGCGCAATAAATCAACAAAACCTAAAGTCATTTCGCGTTCCCCTTCTAGCTTACCTACTACTGTACCGGAGTGGATATGATCTCCCCCAGACATACGCAATGCTTTAGCTAATACACGGAAATGCATACCATGATTTTTCTGTCTATCAATAACTGCATGCATTGCACGGTGAATGTGAAGAAGTAGGCCATTGTCGCGGCAATAATGAGCCAAACTAGTATTTGCGGTGAATCCCCCAGTTATGTAGTCATGCATTACAATAGGAACCCCTAATTCTCTCGCAAATACAGCTCTCTTAATCATTTCTTCACATGTACCTGCAGTCGCATTCAAGTAATGCCCCTTAATTTCACCGGTTTCGGCCTGTGCTTTATAAATAGCTTCGGCACAAAAGACAAAACGGTCTCTCCAACGCATAAATGGTTGTGAGTTTACGTTTTCATCATCTTTGGTAAAATCAAGTCCACCACGTAGACACTCATAACACGCTCTACCGTAATTTTTTGCGGATAATCCCAATTTTGGTTTAATAGTACATCCCAATAAAGGACGACCATACTTGTTCAACTTATCTCTTTCAACTTGGATACCATGAGGCGGACCTTGGAAAGTTTTTGTATAAGCAGGGGGAATTCGTAGATCCTCCAGACGTAGAGCACGTAGGGCTTTGAAACCAAATACGTTACCCACAATGGAAGTAAACATGTTAGTAACGGAACCCTCTTCAAATAGGTCTAATGGATAAGCTACATAACAGATCCATTGGTTGTCTTCCCCAGCAACAGGCTCGATGTGATAGCATCGTCCTTTGTAACGATCAAGACTGGTAAGTCCATCAGTCCAAACAGTTGTCCATGTACCAGTAGAAGATTCGGCAGCTACTGCAGCCCCTGCTTCTTCCGGCGGAACCCCAGGTTGAGGAGTTACTCGGAATGCTGCCAAGATATCAGTATCCTTGGTTTCATACTCCGGGGTGTAGTAAGTCAATTTATAATCTTTAACACCAGCTTGAAATCCAACACTTGCTTTAGTTTCTGTTTGTGGTGACATAAGTCCCTCCCTACAACTCTTGAATTAAGAATTCTCACAATAACAGGGTCTACTCGATGTGAATTAGACGTCAATGCAACTTTAGCAAAAATTTCGTAAAACAAAAAGGATATTCAATTAATATAATATCAACTCATTAAAGAAAATTGAGGGCATACTTAAATTAATGAATATTTTGCATTCATATATAATGTGTACACCCTGTGTATTTTCTATCCTACAGGAATTCCACTATAGGAATTCTATAGGAATTGAGTTGTTGTTATTGTAAGTTAACACGGTTCATTATTAAACCATGGATTTGATTTACCAAATCCTTCATTATTGTATACTCTTTGATAGATATAGCGCAACCCAAATCAATCCCTAATCCTTATTTTACAAGTTCTTAATGGGCCCTTTTCTTATTTTGAATGTAAATACCTAACTAAATACTAAGAAAATTCTCTGTTGACAGCAATCTATGCTTCACAGTAGTATATATTTTGTATATCGAAGTCCTAGATAGGAAAGTAGAGTAGGCACAGATGCTCCACAAAAGGCAAAATGTATATGAAAACAAGATTGATTGAACTTTGCAACGGACTCATTTCATGAGTAAACGATTGAATGGGATTCGCTTGGGCAACGAAATAAAGTCCCGGTCTCCTTTTTTCTCTTATTGAATTAACTAATTCATTTCCTTTTTACTTTTGGATTTTTGGATATTTTTTTTGAATTTGATTTGGCATTATTCAACAAGAAAAAAAAGAAAAATTTCGACAAATTCTTTTTTTTATTATGTGATAATTATGAGTACCAATCCTACTACTTCTCGTCCCGGGGTTTCCACAATTGATGAAAAAAGTGCAGGTCGTATCGATCAAATTATTGGACCCGTGCTGGATGTCACTTTTCCCCCAGGCAAGTTACCTTATATTTATAACGCCTTGGTAGTCCAGAGTAGAGACACTTCCGATAAGCAAATTAATGTGACTTGTGAGGTACAACAATTATTAGGAAATAATCGAGTTAGAGCTGTAGCTATGAGTGCTACAGACGGGTTGATGAGAGGAATGGAAGTCATTGACACGGGAGCTCCTCTCAGTGTTCCGGTCGGTGGAGCTACTCTCGGACGAATTTTCAACGTTCTTGGGGAGCCTGTTGACAATTTGGGTCCTGTAGATAGTAGTGCGACGTTCCCTATTCATAGATCTGCGCCTGCCTTTATCGAGTTAGATACGAAATTATCCATCTTTGAAACAGGTATTAAGGTCGTCGATCTTTTAGCTCCTTATCGACGTGGAGGAAAAATAGGACTCTTTGGGGGGGCTGGAGTAGGTAAAACAGTACTCATCATGGAATTAATCAATAACATTGCTAAAGCTCATGGGGGCGTATCCGTATTTGGTGGAGTAGGAGAACGAACTCGTGAAGGAAATGATCTTTATATGGAAATGAAGGAATCCGGAGTAATTAATGAAAAAAATATTGAGGAATCAAAGGTAGCTCTAGTCTATGGCCAAATGAATGAACCACCGGGAGCTCGTATGAGAGTTGGTTTAACTGCCCTAACTATGGCAGAATATTTCCGAGATGTTAATAAGCAAGACGTGCTTTTATTCATCGATAATATCTTTCGTTTTGTTCAAGCAGGGTCGGAGGTATCTGCTTTATTAGGGAGAATGCCCTCTGCAGTGGGTTATCAACCTACTCTTAGTACAGAAATGGGTTCTTTGCAAGAAAGAATTGCTTCTACTAAAAAGGGATCTATAACTTCGATTCAAGCAGTTTATGTACCCGCGGACGATTTGACCGACCCTGCTCCTGCGACAACATTTGCACATTTGGATGCTACTACCGTACTTTCCAGAGGATTAGCTTCCAAGGGTATTTATCCAGCAGTAGATCCTTTAGATTCAACCTCAACTATGTTACAGCCTCGGATCGTTGGCAACGAACATTATGAAACTGCGCAAAGAGTTAAGGAAACTTTACAACGTTACAAAGAACTTCAGGACATTATCGCTATTCTTGGGTTGGATGAATTATCAGAAGAGGATCGTTTAACTGTAGCAAGAGCAAGAAAAATAGAGCGTTTCTTATCACAACCGTTCTTTGTTGCAGAAGTTTTTACCGGTTCTCCAGGAAAGTATGTTGGTCTTGCAGAAACTATTAGGGGATTTCAACTAATCCTTTCCGGAGAATTAGACGGCCTACCCGAACAAGCTTTTTATTTGGTGGGTAACATCGATGAAGCTAGCACGAAAGCTATAACCTTAGAAGAGGAGAACAAATCGAAGAAATGAAATTAAATCTTTATGTACTGACTCCTAAGCGAATTATTTGGGATTGTGAAGTGAAAGAAATCATTTTATCCACTAATAGTGGCCAAATTGGCGTATTACCAAACCACGCCCCCATTAACACAGCAGTAGATATGGGTCCTTTGAGAATACGCCTCCTCAACGACCAATGGTTAACGGCGGTTCTGTGGAGCGGTTTTGCGAGAATAGTTAATAATGAGATCATAATTTTAGGAAATGATGCGGAACTAGGTAGTGATATTGATCCGAAAGAAGCTCAACAGGCACTTGAAATAGCCGAAGCTAACTTGAGTAAAGCTGAGGGTACGAAAGAATTAGTTGAAGCAAAGCTAGCTCTCAGACGAGCTAGGGTACGAATCGAGGCTGTCAATTGGATTCCCCCCTCCAATTGAAAACAATCCAAGGGTTTATAGTTGATACAAAGAAAAAGGGAAGAGGGGTAGAAAAAGTTATTAGATAGCGAAGCGAAGTAAGTCCAATGCTATCTAGTAATTTTTCTACCTACTTACCTACTATTGGATTTGAACCAATGACTCCCGCCGTATGAAAGCAATACTCTAACCACTGAGTTAAGTAGGCAATTTATCACCACAAAGGAAGACTCATTACTTCGATCGATTATATATTGAATCACTTTTCTAAGCAATACCGCTTCGTTATTGGTCTGTTATATACTAAACAGATACAGATAAAAAGGATATCCTCTGGCATTAGAGAATATTCATCTTGACAAGAAATTATCTATATGTTAAGATATCTCTGATAAGGGCTATAGCTCAGTTCGGTAGAGCAACTCGTTTACACGTGCGCCAATGCTTTTCAAAGGAGCTTATTATGCAATGAACATAATTGATCTTATTGCAAAATCAATGTCTTACTTCATAGATTCGAGAGAATAGGAGAACAGTAGCCTGACAAATAGTCGGTTCAGTCAGATTCAGGTGCCAATTCAGGTGCCTAATCAAATGGAACCCTTATGGATTTGCTAGTTGATAAGGTAAATATCCAGCCCACTAAATGCTAGGCAGAATGAGGATAAGGGCCTCCAAAAAATTTCTTCTCGTTCTATGAACTTTAAGGTGTATGAAGTCTCATAGTTAACTCTTGCAGTGGAACGATAGAGACTCCATTTCACTTAGGTTGATTTAATTTAGGCCGGAGGCAAACCTAAGTCAAGGTAATCCTCCTTTGAAACACTTTGGTATTGCTCCTAGATAGATCATAATACAAATAATCAATCAGAGCACAGGGAGCCATCTCATTATCTTTCCGTAAAGAAAAACTATGGTGGACTAACTGATTTTGAAATCAGTTTATGAAAGAGCCCAATGCAAAAAAATGCATGTTGGGTCTTTGAAACAGTTCGAATCATTTCGATAATAATCCGTTTGATCTGTTTTACCGAGAAGGTCTACGGTTCGAATCCGTATAGCCCTAATATGTCTTTTTTAAAAAATTTTGGATAGATATCCTAGGTTTTCTTTAGTACAGTTTTCTTTTTCTCATTAGTGCTTGTTTCTAGACTGGATGGGCGCCTGCGACATAAAATATGCGACATAGATATAGAGGTAAAAGCATTACCACAGGCTCATTCATCGAACATCAAAATCATAGCGACAGGAAAAGAAA